GGGCTCAAAGACGTAAAATAGTTATTTGGGAATTGTTTCAAGCAAACGCACATTCCCCTCTTTTTTTGGACAGAATAGAAAAATCCCCTCTTTTTTCTTTTGATATCTCCGGGCTGATTAAAGTAATTTTTAGAAATTGGGTAGGGAAAGGGGAAGCATTCAAAATTGTAGAGTATACAGAAGAAGAAAGAAAAAGAGAAGAAGAAAAAGAGACGAAGAAAAGAACGGAGAAAGAGCGAATACAGATAGCAGAGGCCTGGGATACCATTCCAGTTACACAAGTAATAAGAGGTTGCATGTTACTAACTCAATCTATTTTTAGAAAATATATTGTATTACCTTCATTGCTAATTGCAAAAAATAGTGGACGCATGTTCCTATTTCAATTTCCCGAATGGTTTGAGGATTTACAGGAATGGAATAGAGAGATGCATGTTAAATGTACCTATAATGGTGTTCCATTATCCGAAACAGAATTTCCGAAAAATTGGTTGACAGACGGTATTCAGATAAAAATCTTATTTCCCTTCCGTCTGAAACCTTGGCACAAATCGAAACTACGATCATCTAAGAAAGGTTTAATGAAAAAGAAAAAAGAAAAAGATGATTTTTGTTTTTTAACAGTTTGGGGAATGGAAACTGAACTTCCTTTTGGTTCGCCCCGAAAAGGACCTTCCTTTTTTAAACCCATTTTTAAGGAAATTGAAAAAAAAATTGGAAAATTTAAAAAGAAGTCTTCTCGAGTTCTAATAGTTTTTAAAAGAAAAATAAAATTACTTCGAAAAGTTTTAAAAGAAACAAAAGAATGGGTTATCAAAAGTGTTATTTTTATAAAAAAAATAATAAAAGAACTTTCAAAAATTCTGTTATTTCGATTACCAGGAAGAGAAGTATATGAATCAAGTGAAATTAAAGAAGAAAAAGATTCTATAATAAGCAATCAGCTAATTCACGAATCGTTTAGTGAAATTGCATCTACGAATTGGACAAATTCTTCATTAACAGAAAAAAAAATCAAGGATTTGACTACTAGAACAAGTACAATTCGAAATCAAATAGAAAGAATTATAAAAGAGCAAAAAAAAATAACTCCAAGAATAAATAATATTAGTCTTAAAAAAACAAGTTATAATGCTAAAAGATTCGAAAAATGGCAAATATTCAAAAAAAGAAATGCTCAATTAATCTCTAAATTACCTCTTTTTTTGAAATTTTTCATTGAAAGAATCTACACAGATATATTTTTATGTATCATTAATATTCCCAGAATGAATACAGAACTTTTTCTTGAATCAACAAAAAAAATTATTGATAAATCCATTTACAATAATGAAAGAAAACAAGAAAGAATTAATAAAATTAAGAAAAATCTAATTCCATTTATTTCGACTATAAAAAAGTCACTTGATAATATTAGTAATAGTCAAAAAAATTCACCTATTTTTTATGACTTATCCTACGTGTCACAAGCATATGTATTTTTCAAATTATCACAAATCCAAGTTAGTAACTCGTATAAATTAAGAGCTGTTCTTCAATCTCAAGGAATCCCCCCGCCTGAAATAAAGGATTCTTTTGAAACACAAGGAATGGTTGATTCGAAATTAGGGGATAAGAAACTTCCGAGTTATGAAATGAATCAATGGAAAAAGTGGTTAAGAGGATATTATCAATACAATTTATCTCAGAGCAGATGGTATAGATTAATACCAGAAAAATGGCGCAATACAGTTCATCAGCGTAAAAAGGAAAATTTTAGCAAAAGGCATTCATATGAAAAAGACCAATTAATTGATTTCAAAAAACAAAAACAAATTGAAGTATATTCATTATCTAATCAAAAAAGAAAAGAGAATTTGCAAAAATACTATAAATATGATCTTTTATCATATAAATTTCTTAATTATGAAAATAAAACGGAATACTTTTTTTATAGATCTCCGTTTCAAGGACGTAAGAAGCAAGAGATTTCTTATAACACGCATAAAGAAAATATACTGAGGAACATCCCTATCGATAATTATCTAGGAAAGGTCCATATTCTATATATGGAAAAAACGGTCGATAGAAAATATTTTGATTGGAACATTCTCAATTTTGATCTTAAACAAAAGGGCGATATTGAGGCCTGGGTCAGCAATGGGAATCAAAATACTCAAATAATTCCTAAAAAAGATCTTTTTTACCTTATGATTCCAGAAATCAATCCACCAAACTCCGACAAAGTATTTTTTGATTGGATGGGAATGAATGAAAAAATGCTAAAGTGTCGCATAGCGAATTTGGAACCTTGGTTCTTCCCAGAATTTGTGTTACTTTATAATGCATATAAAAGCAAACCTTGGTTTATACCAAGCAAATTACTTCTTTCAAATTTGAATAAAAATGAAAATAGTAGTGAAAATAAAAAAATAAATCAAAAGCAAAAAGGAAGTTTTTTGATACCATCGAATAAAAAGCATGAAAATCAAGGAGAAAAAGAACCCACAAGTCCAGGAAATCTTGGATCCGTTCTCTCACAACAAAAAGATAGTGAAGAAAATTATGCAAGATCAGACATGAAAAAGGGGAAAAAGAAAAAACAATACAAAAGCAGCGCGAGAGCAGAACTAGATTTCTTCCTGAAACGTTATTTGCTTTTTCAATTGAGATGGGACGATACTTTGAATCAAAGACTGATCAATAATGTCAAGGTATATTGTCTCCTGCTTAGACTGATAGATCCAACCCAAATTACTATACCCTCGATTCAAAATAGAGAAATGAGTTTGGATATAATGCTGATTGAGAAGAATTTAACTCTTAACCAATTGATGAAAAAGGGAATATTGATTATAGAACCCATTCGTCTGTTTGGAAAAAACGATGCACAATTTATTATGTATCAAACCATAGGTATTTCATTGGTTCATAAGAGTAAGCACCAAATTAATCAAAAATACCAAGAACAAAGATATGTTTCTAAGAAGAATTTTGATGAAACTATTTCATCACACCAAAGAATAACTGAAAATAGAGACAAAAATCATTTGGATTTGGTTGTTCCTGAAAATATTTTCTCGTTTAGACGTCGTAGAAAGTTGAAAATTCTAAGTTGTTTTAATTCAAAGAATAGAAATGGTGAAGATAGAAATCCAGTATTTTGGAATGCAAAGGACGTAAAAGACAGCAGCCAAGTTTCGCATGACAGTAACCATTTTAATAGAGAGAAAAATCAATTAATGAAATTAAAGCTCTTTCTTTGGCCTAATTATCGATTAGAGGATTTAGCTTGTATGAATCGTTATTGGTTTGATACCAATAATGGCAGTCGTTTCAGTATGTTAAGAATACATCTGTATCCACGATTGAAATTTTGACATTTCGTGGATAATACACTTTTTCTATATATTCTATACCCTATATATATATATATAATAGGGTATATCAAAGCAAACAAATACATAGATCACATGTCTTGTCTCACATTTCATTCTAATATCCAATAGGAAATAGGAAATGAATAATGTCTCGATTAGATCTCGAAATGAATCAACAGAACCTTCTTTGTTTTAGGTCTAAATTCTTCGATGCGAAAATGTACCAATCCTTTTCTATCCCTATCTAAATCCAATTAGAAATTGGATTAATTGATTTGAATTCAGAAAATTAGGAGTTCATAAAGAAATTTGGATTAGATTATTGTATATACCAGATTCCAATTAATGGCATTATTATTACTGATCAATAAAATCCATATCTGTAAAAAGGGAAAGGGGATTTTTTTATGGTAACAAATTCATTCATTTCGGTTATTTCTCAAAAAGAAAACGAAGAAAACAGAGGGTCTGTTGAATTTCAAGTATTCAATTTTACCACTAAGATAAGAAGACTTACTTCACATTTGGAATTGCACAAAAAAGACTCTTCATCCCAGAGAGGTTTGCGGAAAATTTTGGGAAAACGCCAACGACTGCTGGCCTATTTGTCAAAAAAAAATAGAAGACGCTATAAAGAATTAATTAGTGAGTTAAATATTCGAGAGATAAAAACTCGTTAATTTGAAGCGTGATACCATTTGAGCTTAGTCGTTTAAATTTTGATGAACTTCTTTTTACTTTCAGCAATGCATGGAAGAACGACTCGGGAAAAAACTTATGATTGCACCAACTACAAGAAAAGACCTCATGATAGTCAATATGGGCCCTCACCACCCATCAATGCATGGTGTTCTTCGACTGATTGTTACTCTCGATGGTGAAAATGTTATTGATTGTGAACCAATACTGGGTTATTTACATAGAGGGATGGAGAAAATTGCGGAAAATCGAACAATTATACAATATTTGCCTTATGTAACGCGTTGGGATTATTTAGCTACTATGTTCACAGAAGCAATAACCGTAAATGGACCCGAACAGCTAGGCAATATTCAAGTACCTAAAAGGGCTAGCTATATCAGAGCTATTATGTTAGAGTTAAGTCGTATCGCTTCTCATTTGTTATGGCTTGGCCCTTTTATGGCAGATATTGGGGCACAGACCCCTTTCTTCTATATTTTTCGAGAACGAGAGTTAATATATGACTTGTTCGAAGCTGCTACCGGTATGCGCATGATGCATAATTATTTTCGTATCGGAGGAGTAGCTGCTGATCTACCTCATGGCTGGATAGATAAATGTTTGGATTTTTGCGATTATTTTTTAACCGGGGTTGCTGAATATCAAAAGCTTATTACGCGGAATCCTATTTTTTTAGAACGAGTTGAAGGCGTAGGCATTATTGGCGCAGAAGAAGCACTAAATTGGGGTTTATCGGGCCCAATGCTACGAGCTTCCGGAATACAGTGGGATCTTCGTAAAATTGATCGTTATGAGTCTTACGACGAATTTGATTGGGAGATTCAATGGCAAAAAGAAGGGGATTCATTAGCTCGGTATTTAGTACGAATCAGTGAAATGACAGAATCCATAAAAATTATCCAACAGGCTCTGGAAGGAATTCCAGGGGGACCCTATGAG